TACAATACGTATGTACATATATTAGATGTACATATAGATAGCACTTTATTTCTTTTAGTTTGATTTCCCATCTCAAGAAGTCATTGATTGAACAATTAACGGATGATCCGCGGAGTTAAGTTATACAGTAACTTCTTCGGATTTGTAAAAGGAATAGAGCAGACCCTGTCCATTTTTCATGCTTAAACATGAGATGAATCAAAAAAAGCATAAAAACTTTTCTAGTAGTCTAAAACAAATGTTAAATGTGTGATATGTGGATCGCTCAACAGAAGAAAGATCTCATTTTCTTATGTGTCGGATCTCTTTGGCCAATCACTAATCGCTTCGTTTCCGATAGAAAGAAAATATGTATTGTCGTAATAGCAGAACGACTTTCTTTTAGAAAGGTAAAAGAAAAAGGGGAAATAAATAAAGAAAAAAAAATAGTATTAGTTTTTCTTATTGTAATATCCATAATTATGATAAGAGCTGATTCACTAAAATAGAATATTTAGGAAAAATTAGGTTGGAAAAAATCGCCTATCATGCGTAGATTTGAGTTTCGAAATACAATTATGGTAATCATTCATTACTGTATTCCAGTACAATTTGGAAGACATTTTTCTTTTTTTAGGGCTTCGCAAAATGATCAATAAAGAATTGATACGGTTCGATTGAGCAATTAGTAGTGCCCAGCCCTAGAGTCCACTCCTTCCCCATACTACAAGTGAAAGGGAAAATGTAAAGACTACCATTAAAGCAGCCCAAGCAAGACTTACTATATCCATGTGAATTATGTCCCCTATTTCTATGAAGGAATTATTCTATTATTGATTAATAATCATAGCGGAATCAATGGCGCAGAGTCAAAATAGGTAAGACTATTTATTGATGAACCAATTCAATGAATACACTCGTAACAAGTTTATATATTTTAGGGTTTCTGGTAAAATCAGGAAGCATTTAGTACAAATACGATGATACACACGCCTTTTCCTTGGAAATATCAAAGGAATGCTTCTATATGGAGCATGTAAGAATAGTAAGACCTATTGTTTGTTTTGATATTAATTCCTTTCCTTACTAAGCAAAAAGCATAAAAATATACCATCACGATAGATAACTATCTATCAGATACCTCTATTTCCTATTTGATCTAAGCTTACTGTCTTTCTTTCTGTGAAAAAATCCGGAGAACTCACCACCACTATTAATTAATACATTCTTTTTTTCAACTTTAACCTTTACTCTTTTAATACCAGACGGAGTCACGAGACACTACTTTGAATAAGGGTAATTTAAGAGATCTTGTTATTATAGTCTTTCGTATAATCTCTTCTTCAATTCTAGTAGCAAAAACAGAGTGTCCCTTAGGAACCTTTGGATACCGAGATTTCCGACTTTAGTTCTGAATCCCGGAATTGACTCTCACCATTTATTTGATTCAATTGAAAAATCAAATAAATGGTGAGAGTCAATCATTAAAGTAATAAGCGAGAGTTGCTTCATCCCTATTGATACCGATTTGGGCTACACCTCAATTTTGAGAAAAAAAAATTACAGTCTTTTAGAAAACCTACACCATGGGTTATAAAAATCGAGTATTGACACGCCCACTTAGTCCTTTGCCTCTGCTTCTTGCGGAGCAAGAATTCGTCGAATTAGATCGGCAAGATAGGAAAGAAATAAAAAATCTTTTGTTGATCAGGCGACACCCGGATTTGAACTGGGGATAAAGGATTTGCAGTCCCCCGCCTTACCACTTGGCCATGCCGCCAAATTCGGTCCAAAATGGATAAAAATATTATCTATATTCTAATTCTATTACTCACTCCTTTTTTTATCTTGAATACCATTGTACTTATCCTTTTTTAAAAAGAAATTCCTGTTTTTTATTGGATCTAGTTTAGATTCTCCTCTTCGATTGATTGTATCTTAAAATATACATCGCTTAAAAACATCCCTTCTCTTTTTTATTGAGAGTAGAAAAAACGGATTTCCGGTCACAGACTGCAAAATTCAGGACAAATTGGAACCATTAACAATTTACTTTGAATTAGCGAACGATTCTTCCATTTTTATCTCCAATGAAATTTTGTTTCATTGAATAGCAAAAGAAAATCAAATTGATTTATGACTAATCAGTATTCATTTTTTTTTAAATAAGCAATCCTTTTCAATTATCAATTATAATTATAATAACATATATGTGTATATGTAAACCCCAGAACAGAAATTGTTACCCAGATATCAAACCGGATCTCTCTCTTATGTACATATCCCTATAGAGAATTCTCCTGTTTCAATTTTTCATTGAATATATTGAATAGAAAATACAAATTTTGATGGAGTGTGACTCACGTTGTCCCAAGTGAAATTACAATAAAAGATGTGATATATGGATAAAATAGATAGCCGTATCAGCATGTACTTAATAAAATAAATACAATTACAATAAATACTATTCTTATTATATTTTCTATTTATATTACGCAATTTACGCAATTCAATCATATTC